CATATCATAAGGAATTCGAACAACTGCTTCAAATACAGTATCGGGAAGTACCGTTTGCGGAACCTCAATATCCACTGGTTTATTAGCTAAATGGCAATTGGCGCATACAATACGTCCAGTCGCTTCTCGTGGATTTTCATAGCCCTTCTGTGCAAAAATGGGATATGCATTTGAAATGGATGCACGAGTTATGATATATATCATGAGCGATACGGAAATAGATCGAGTAATCTGTTCCTTTATCCAAGAAAAATTATTTCTAGTTTGCATGGTCCAACCATTGATCCCGAAAATTTCTACAATAAATTGGGGTAGGTCACTAATGGAGTTTCCTATCCACGATTCTGTTATTTACTGGAATAATTTGAAATTTGACTGGATTAATATATAGGATGAATCCCGGGATGGGTAGAAAGATAAAGAGTAAGTACGATTTTCAATGCTTTGCTTATGTACAACTGCAAAGTAAGAAACATTCTAATTGGATTAGGTAGATAATTTTTCAGTCATTCATTGAATGATAAATCACTACAAGTGACGGAGATACGCGATTTAAATAACGGAAAATCCAATATTTGAAAATTGTATCTAGAATGACTGGAAAAGTGGAAACAAGGCCAGATATAATTTGCTCATTCTGAACAAATCCAAAATCCTTGTAGACAAAGCCAATCATCAGTTCCCAACCATGGGGCGAATGAAATCCGATACATAAATCAGTTAATAAAAGAAGAGAAAAAGCTTTAATTGTGTCACTTAAGTTATATAGGAATTCCTGAGCCCAAGAGTTAAGAATAACAAGTTCTTTATTACCCAAAAGAGAATAACCACTTAGAATAATGAAACAGATTATATTTGTCGAGAAGTGCAAAATCGTATGAATACGACCCTCGTTGTGTATCTTGATTAATTGGATTGTTTCTTTGTGAATTCCTATACGAAGGTTTTGTAGATGTGTCTCCGAGTATTCCTTAATCATTTCCTCTAAGAAGAGGAGTTCCTCTAATTCTATGAATTTTTCTAGAATACTCTTTTCTTCAATATCATTCAAAAAAGGTTCCGATTGCCTGGTATTCCACCAATTAGTAACCCAGGATTCCATACTTTTTTGAAATGAGAGAGAAATCCACCAGGGCAAAAATACTATAGATGCAAGATATAAAAGAGGAGTGAACGCTTTCTTTTTTTCCATTTTTTGATCTCTGAATTGTTAATGAACCCATCTCATTCGTCGACTCTATGTACTCTAATATTTCTCTCACGCATCAGTTCTATTACAAGTTATCGAATACAAGTTATCGAACCTATGAATCTAGAAAAAAATACAGAAATAGACAAAAAATTGGAATGGATAAATAATCAAAAAATATTGTTTCCCTATATCTCAATTGGTCAAATTCGAAACACATATCCCCTTTCGATGAATGCCCGGAAAAATTGAAATGAAATGAAATAATGAATATGAATAGTATTCAGATTTTGAGACGAAAGAACTCCTTTTCTATCATTATATCAAAATCTCTAATATTTCGAAAAAATTGAACTTACTATGAGTAGTCAGGCATAGAATAATTGAGGGAAATTTATGAAGAATATTGTGAAAAATGAGTGGCAAAAAACGACAGAAATTGGCTAGTTATCATTATAAGAGATTCAATTTTTTGGTCATTAAGGAGCACAAAAAGTATAAAAAGAAGCTTCGAAAAAATTACAAGATATGATCTCTAAAGTCTCAATTCCAACAAATTGAAAAGGGGGGATTTCCTTATTTCTAAATGGTTGATTATGAGATATTTCGATTTGTTTCTTATTTTTTTATTGAATTGAGTTGTGTATATTTCGATACATATAAAAGATCCCCAAAATAGTTTTTTTTATACTTATTCCATATATGTCTGCTTTGACTCGACTGAATGTTCTGAAGAAACCTGAATTAAGTTATGTTATGGAAAAAGAGAATTCTTGCGTTTTTGCCCTCCTGCTGAGAAAGCTTTCATTTCTCGGCTCATTTCTTAAAATACTTCAATTGGTACACGCAAGAAATAGGCCAATTCAGCAGCTTTTTGTTCCATTTCCCGTGGAGTAAAATTCTCATCAGTACGAGTCAATGGAATGGCTCCCTGGCCTCTGATATCCATATAAAGGACACGACGAGCATAAATACCTTCTTTAACTTCTATTCTGACGGACTGAATATCTTTTATAAGAAATCGGAGGAAGACCCGACGATTTTTTCCAGGAAATCCCCAACGAAAGATACACACTATTCCGTCTTTTCTATCAAATCGATCATAACCACTACCTACATTCCACGAAATTGTGCACCACAAATAGGAGCTAATAAAAAGACCCGCGATCCCATAGAAAGACATCACAATTCCTTGTGGAAAAAAAACTATTTCCTGAGACGGAAATAAAGATATCAAATTTCTACCAAGATAACTCGAGGTTCCAACCAACAAGAATCCTAATGAACCTAAAAAAAGGATAACAGCCCAGCAGAAATTACTTGTTTTTCGAGCCCCCGTTATAGGTTCTATCCATATATGTTCTGATCGACAACTCATACTTGATCCAGTTGATTTTTTTGGAATTGAGAGAATACCCCAAATGAATTTGACTTTAGTCCTTTTGTTTCCGAAGTAACTCGCATCAACTAGCACTAGTTTGATGTGATCCTTTAGGAGTAATTCATTAAATTCGTTAGATCTAAACTAATAACATACCCTTCGTATGATTTCACTAAAGATAGCCAAATAGATATAGATAGACCAACTTTACAGTTCAGCTATCCGCCGATTCGGGTCTATTTAAAAATAGCTAGAATCCATTGACCCCTATAGCATAGCATTTTCTGGAGACATAAGAGTTTTTCGCCCGAAACCGCTTATACCATATTTTGCTAAATAGATATCTGTGTTATGATACAAGCGTCAGTTAAAAAAAAATAGATGAGATTTTGTGCCATCGGCTCTAAACAATCTTGTTTTTTTGAACATGAAGAAATAAAGAAGCCATTGCGATTGCCGGAAATACTAGGCCTACTAAAGGCACCAAAACAGAGGGAAAGTTAAGAGTTGTCATAGAATGGGTACCTCGATTTACTATTTGTACCTGTTATTATTATTTATATTTTATATTTATTATTTATAATATAAAGATATCTTATTAAATATAAAGATATCTTATTATATATAAAGATATCTTATTATAATTTGATAATTCTAAATTGGAATTATTATTATTACGTAATAGATATTAAGTATAAATCTAAGTATCTATCTAAGTGAGTATATAATGTAGTTTTTCATCTTTCTACATGAAAGATTTGAAAGGATATGGATGAGATATTATTTTCTTCATTTTTTGCTCTTGTCTTCTAATTTCATTTACTAAGCAAAAAGTTTCTTAAAAATTAATTAGATTATATTTATAATTAAATAATTAAATTCTATTTATATTGAATTTATATTGAATATATTGAATTCTATTTATATTGAATTCTATTTATATTGAATATATTGAAGGGTTTGTTAGAATCCCATCCAGCAGGGATTCTTAGTCAAAATAGGATTATCGTAAGATATAGAAAAATAAAAAATTCTATATTTTCTAGATTTTCATTATATATGACGAGAAGAGTATATTTTTTTGATTTGCCTAATTTCACGAAAATAAGAATTTCATCTTTTATCTTGTTAATTTAATTTTAATATAGGCTTCTTGATCAATAATCAGGGATATAGAAAAAGGGGCGGATTTTCTGTGACTTTTGATTCTTTATATAATTAGATCTTATGTCAACAAAGAAAACCCCATTCGTCTAATTTTCACTTGGATTCCAATAAACTAATTACTTGTTTGCTCAAAATAATTGAATTTAATGTTCTACTTTTGATTCAAAGGAAAGAAAGTGTGGAGTTGAAATAACTCACTCAGAACGCTTTTTAAAGGATTACGTGGTACGATTAGATCGAATAAGCCCTTCTGGAATAAATACTCAGCCGCTTGGGAACCCTCGGGTACTGTTTTATTCAAAGTTTGTTCAATTACTCTTTTACCCGCAAAGGCAATGTAGGCATTGGGTTCGGCAATAATGATATCCCCCAACATACCAAAACTAGCTGTCACCCCACCGGTAGTAGGAGATGTAAGAATTGGTACATAGAATAACTTTTTATTTGATTGATAATCATATAAAGCAGAAGATATTTTAGCCATTTGCATCAAGCTCAAACTTCCTTCTTGCATGCGTGCCCCTCCGGAAGCACATACTATAATAAGAGGTAGAAATTCTTTAGTAGCGTATTCAATCAAACGGGTAATTTTCTCCCCGACTACGGATCCCATACTACCCCCCATAAACTGAAAATCCATAACCCCAATTGCTACGGTAATACCGTTTAGTTGCCCTCTGCCTGTTTGAACAGCCTCGGTTAATCCTGTCTTTCTTTGATAAGAATCGATACGATTTTTATAAGGCTCCTCCTCCGAATGAAATTCAATGGGATCCAGAGAGACCATGTCTTCATCCATAGGCTCCCAAGTGCCCGGATCGATCAAAAGTTCGATTCTATCTGAACTACTCATTTTCAAATGATATCCACATTGTTCACAAAGATGCATTTTTGATTTAAAAAATTTCTTATAATTTAATCCATAACAATTTTCGCATTGAACCCACAAATGCCGGTATTGTTGAGTTACACCCAGATTAATAGAACTTTCTGGTATAGTTTGATCACTCGTTCTGGTATCCTCGTTTTGACTACTATTTCCACTTTTACCACAAATGGAACTAGAAATGTAATTGTTACTGGAATTGTGACTACCACTTACAATGTAACTATCAATACAGATTTGGGACTGAAGATAACTGTCAATGCAACTATTAATGTGATTATTCCAAGTATACTGAGTATCATCCATGTAACGATCGTGGTCGGGATTCTTACTCTTAGATCCATTATTCAGATAACTAGAATTCCGATAAAAAGAAC